GCAATATGAATGTTCTACCATGTTCCATCAACACATTAAAAAGGTTATACGATATATCCGGTGTAGAAGTAGGCCAACATTTCTATTGGCAAATAGGAGGTTTCCAAGTCCATGCCCAAGTACTTATTACTTCTTGGTTCGTAATTGCTATCTTATTAGGTTCCGCTACTATAGCTGTTCGGAATCCACAAACCATTCCGACTGACGGCCAGAATTTCTTCGAATATGTCCTTGAATTCATTCGAGACTTGAGCAAAACTCAAATTGGAGAGGAATATGGTCCATGGGTTCCTTTTATTGGAACTATGTTCTTATTTATTTTTGTTTCCAACTGGTCGGGTGCTCTTTTACCCTGGAAAATCATAGAGTTACCTCATGGGGAGTTAGCCGCACCAACGAATGATATAAATACTACTGTTGCTTTAGCTTTACCTACGTCAGTAGCATATTTCTATGCAGGTCTTACAAAAAAAGGATTGGGTTATTTCGGTAAATATATTCAACCAACTCCAATACTTTTACCAATTAACATCCTAGAGGATTTCACAAAACCCTTATCGCTTAGTTTTCGACTTTTTGGTAATATATTGGCTGATGAATTAGTAGTTGTTGTTCTTGTTTCTTTAGTACCTTCAGTAGTTCCTATACCTGTCATGTTCCTCGGATTATTTACAAGTGGTATTCAAGCTCTTATTTTCGCAACTTTAGCCGCGGCTTATATAGGGGAATCCATGGAGGGTCATCATTGACTATATTTTTCAAAATATGCTTTTTTATTTATCCCAACGCAATGTATTGTATAGGCGGTTCAAATAAGCTATTTTGGAACAGAATAGATACAGGAGTGTATATATGATTTAGATAGAGTACTAGTAAAAAAGATTACGATATTTTGGAATTCAATTGTCAACAAAAAGGAATGAACGAGATCTAAAAGATCTTTTTCCTAAGATTTCCGTTCGACCCACTTATGGCATACCCCCCCAATATTCTATTTCTATTTGTTCAGTCAATCACAATATTGATTACGATTCATACCTAATCATTGGATAAGATAAGGATTGTTATCCGGTTCCGATGCGCGATAAAAAAAATGTTCTATGAAACTATTCCCATCCCATTTTATTTCAGTCAATTCAATGATTGATCAAAATTCAAATTAATTGCATGCAATTGGATCTCAAATATGGATATTGTTTTGATATGTAAGGAGTCAGACTACTAAATTAATTCGTCAGTTTGTATTCATGCTTGTATTAATGGGGGATCGGGATAATGATAAAGAAAAGGAAACCAATAATTTACAAACGAGATTCATAAAAAAATGAAGGGGTTAGGGATGGGGTCAAACTGGGTCTATGTTATTTAATGGCTATAAGCCAACTCTTCTGTATGTTTCAAAGAATGAGTCTAGAATCGGGTTGAATATAAGATGTGAATTTTTGGTTTACGTTATGGAAGAAAGCCATGTATATGTGATATTAGATATTTACTAGTTATATATGAACTATCCATATATCTTATTGACTTTTATGCCGTACTGTGAATTTAGATAGGAATTACAATAGAAGTTCTTCCGTTTCGTCTGGGCCAAATGAATAAACAGATGAAATCAAGTAAAGACTCAATGGACAGGAAAACGCGAGATCGAAGCAGTTCTGCTTATCTTTCTATTATTATTATACAATTCAATAATCTCATTACTTGAATTTGTAGTTCATAGTTATTTCGACTGGATTGGGTGAATCTTGGAATAAAATAATAAGTCATAATTCATTGGTTGCTTGTATCATTAACCATTTCTTTATTTTTATGCGAGGAGCTTACCATGAATCCACTGATTTCTGCTGCTTCCGTTATTGCTGCTGGATTGGCTGTAGGGCTGGCTTCTATTGGACCTGGAGTTGGTCAAGGTACTGCTGCGGGCCAAGCTGTAGAAGGTATCGCAAGACAACCAGAGGCAGAGGGTAAAATACGAGGTACTTTATTGCTTAGTCTGGCTTTTATGGAAGCTTTAACAATTTACGGACTGGTCGTGGCATTAGCACTTTTATTTGCAAATCCCTTTGTTTAATTCTATAAATTTGTAAAGTTTTTTGTTTTGTCTTTCTTATTTTATTACCTTGCCGCTTGATTTTTCGAATTCTATCAAGATTTCACTCCTACAATAACTTTAACGTATTCATTGAGATAATACCCCGTGGGAAGGACTAATTTGAGGATCAGGAATTAGCGGATCCACTCGCTTTCTTCCTTCCCGTTCTCAGTCCAATGGAACCCCCCTTTCTTTTCTTTTTTAGGAAGCGTTGCAACAAACGAGGTATTTCGCAATTGATATGCGGCCTGGGACCCAATTTTAACAAGTATTTCATTTTTTTTATTGAAATAAAAATCAAAAAATAAATAAAATCAAAAAGAACTCTGTTCGATTTAGTCAGTCCTATTTATAAGAGGAGATCCTATGAAAAATGTAACCGATTCTTTCGTTTCCTTGGGTCAC